TTCGAGTGGATACTGCTACTTCTTCTCGAACCATACTAATATTATTGTTTGATCAGATCATTGAATCATTTATTTCTATTGCAATCCATTCAATTTTGATTTCTACACACGTCTTTTTTTAGGAGGCCTACATCCATTATGTGGCATAGGGGTTACGTCACGTACGAAACTTAATAGTATACCACTTCTACGAATGGCTCGTAATGCTGCATCTCTTCCGAGACCAGGGCCTTTTATCATGACTTCTGCTCGTTGCAGACCCTGATCCACTGCCGTACGAATAGCATTTCCTGCTGCGGTTTGAGCAGCAAATGGTGTCCCTCTTCTTGTGCCTCTGAATCCACAAGTACCAGCGGAGGACCAAGAAACCACCCGACCTATTACATCTGTAACAGTCACAATGGTATTGTTGAAACTCGCTTGAACATGAATAACTCCTTTTTGTATTCTACGTCCATTCTTACGTGAACCAATTCTTGGTATAGCTTTTGTCATATTTTATCATCTCATAAATATGAGTCAGAGATATACGGATATATCCATTTCATGTCAAAACAGATCCTTTATTTGTACATCGGACCGTTTAGAAAGTCCCTTGTTAGAAAGATTACCCCTGTCTCTGTTTATGTTTCGGATTGGAACAAATTACTATAATTCGTCCCCGCCTACGGATCAGTCGACATTTTTCACAAATTTTACGAATGGAAGCCCTTATTTTCATATTTGTTATTCCTTAATTCCAAATATACTCCTTGGAAGAAAATAAGTCTCTTGAAATTTTGAACCTCGAATTGTATTCCCATGAAAGGAATGTTTAAATTCAAATAAAAAGCCACCTAATCATTCGACTCTTTGTTGCGAAGTCTATAAATTATACGTCCCCTAGTTGAATCATAACGACTTACTTCGATTTTGACTCTATCTCCTGGTAGTATCCGGATAAAACTCCGTCGGATCCTCCCCGAAACATAACCTAGAATCAGATCTTCATTGTCTAAACGAACTCGGAACATACCATTGGGAAGTGATTCAGTAATTAAACCTTCGTGAATCAATTTTTGTTCTTTCATTCCAGGTAACCCCCTTGAAGTATCAACTAATGGAGGAGGAGTAATAGTAGACAATTCGTCTTTCCTCTCTTTTTCCCAAATAGCAAGTTACGGATCAAATTCGGATACCAGAAGGATCACCAGATATAATACAAAATTTCTCCCCCAATTCTTTCTAGTCGAGCTTCTCGATCTGTCATTATACCTCGAGAAGTAGAAAGAATTACGACCCCCATTCCACCTAAAATCCTAGGAATTCGTTGATGGTTGGAATAGATTCGTAGACCGGGACGACTGATACGCTTTAAAATATTTCTATATGTTCCTTTCCTATTCCTTCTATGTCGCAGGGTTGAAACCAAGAAATATTTGTTGTTTTCCCTATGTTTCCTAACATTTTCAATAAACCCTTCTTGTAGAAGTATTTTAACAATGTTTTCGGCGATATTAGTAGATGCTATTCGAACCGTTCCTTTTTTATCCATGTTAGCATTTCTTATAGAAGTTATTATATCGGCAATAGTGTCCCTACCCATGACGAACTAAAATTATGGGTGCCTTCCAGTTTTGATATAATCAACATGTTCCTTTTTTTTTTTTTTCATTTTTTCTTATTTATTTATGAATTATTAAAGGTATATGCGTGAGACACAATCTACTAACGTGATCTATTTCAGAGACCTGACTATACTCTATCACGGTCTCATCTACTAGTATTTATAAGACTTCAGGAGCTAATGAGACTATTTTAGTGAAATTCAACTGTCTCAATTCCCGCGCGATCGCTCCAAAAACTCGAGTTCCTTTTGGATTTCCTTCTTGATCGATGACAACTGCTGCATTGTCATCATATCGTATTATCATACCGTTGTCGCGTTTGAGTTCTTTACATGTACGTACAATTACAGCTCTGATCACTTCTGATCTTTCGAGAGGCATATTGGGCACTGCTTCTTTGATTACAGCAACAATAACGTCACCAATATGAGCATATCGTTGATTACTAGCTCCTATGATTCGAATACACATCAATTCTCGAGCCCCGCTGTTGTCCGCTACATTCAAATGGGTCTGAGGTTGAATCATATCATTTTTTTTTTGAATCTGCTCTTTCAATGCAAAAGGCAAAGGAAAAAGAGAGAAATATTGTCTGCCCAGAAATCAAAAAATCTGCGATTGTATTTTTCATCACAAATACCCTTCACATACCTATCACGCGATAATGAATTGAGTTCGTATAGGCATTTTGCACGCAGCTATTGAAATAGCTGCTCTGGCTACAGTTTCTGATACTCCGCCCATTTCATAAAGTATTCGACCGGGTTTAACGACAGATACCCAATATTCGGGAGATCCTTTCCCCGAACCCATACGTGTTTCGGTAGGTCTTACTGTAACGGGTTTGTCGGGAAATATACGTACCCATATTTTTCCACCACGGCGTGCATATCGTGTCATTGCTCGTCGTCCTGCTTCTATTTGTCTAGATGTGATCCAAGCGGGTTCAAGTGCCTGAAGAGCGTATCTGCCGAAACAAATATGATTGCCTCGATAAGATATTCCTTTCATTCTTCCTCTATGTTGTTTACGGAATCTGGTTCTTTTGGGGTTATAGTTGATGGTTGTTTCTCAATCCCATCTCTACTGCAGAACCGGACATGAGAGTTTCTTCTCATCCAGCTCCTCGCGAATGAAACGATTCAATAAGATTACGTATATGTATTTATTGAATGAATAATACACTGAATCATGGAATTTATTGATATTTAATCTGTCACACGGGAAGCCGTATAGTATATAGTATATATGGCTAGACGGATATTTCTATTTTATTTATATGGGATAATGCCTTTCTTTTGAAAATGAATCCTTGACCTTTACCGAATCTGTCAAAATACTGCAATCCAATAATGGTTTCGCGGGCGAATATTGACTCTTTCCGTATTTGCTTCATTCGTAGGGTGAACCCATGACCTATCAGAAGAAATTAATTGGTTCCTGGTTGATTCCGCCATCCCACCCAATGAATCATTAGGATTCGTTTTCAATAGAATCTTCCGCAGTCACAGGTTTCGTCGTTCCCATAGCTTTTCCATTAATGGCTAGGCCTGAACTATGCAATGGAGCTCCTAATTAAATTCGTTCCCGAGCCAATCTCCTCAGTCTCTATTGACTCGGGGCTCTTTATTGTTTGTATTTTTCTTATGAACCGTATTCATCTAATTATGGACGAATCAGTATTGATGCTTTATCACACTGCCTTTTATGATATGATGTGATTGATAGACCATACATATTGGAATCATATATCATGGAGATTCTCCTTCTCTCTTTCTCTCGCCCTTCCAGTTACCCACATCCCTCTATTTTTCTTTCCAACCTATAAATGGATTTTTCCTTTATGGAAAAAAAAGATTTCAGTTGCTACAACTATATGATCGATACATCATATGGCGACTGCTTCCTTGGATCTCGATAATACAAAGCAATGAGTTGGTTACTAGTTCTTATAGTTATTAGTTAGGGGCTGGTCTGTTTTTTGAATCCCAACTTTAAATAAAAAACCAACGAGTCACACACTAAGCATAGCAGTTCCACCAAAAGGTCAATCGAATTTTTATTCAACCTTATAGAATTAGAATTGCTCATTTTTCCTTTTTTTTTTTCTTGAAGTGAAAAGGAATAGTTTGTAGTTTTTGTTCTATCACTGAATAGAATGGCAAGCAAAGGAAGGGTCCATTATTGCTCGTCTACAAATATCCAAATTTTGATGCCCAATGCCCCATAGGCAGTTCGAACTGTATAGGAACAATGATCAATTTTAGCTCGAATGGTTTGGAGGGGAACCCTACCTTCTCTGATCCATTCGACACGTGCAATTTCTTTTCCGTCGATACGCCCTGCAATTTCCACTTGAATTCCTTTTGTGTCTGCTTGTTCAGTTAATTCAATAGCTTTTTTCATTGCCTTTCGAAACGAAACCCTATTCTTTAATTGTAGAGCTATATATTCTGCAAGAATATTAGGTTGTCCATAAGGTTTTGCAACTCTTGTAATAGCAATGTTAAGTCTCCGATTCGCAGAATGAAGCCCCTTTTGTACATTGATCTGCAATTCTTCGATTCCTCGTGTTTGGCCTTCTATTAACAAATTGGGGAATCCAATATAGATTATGACCTGGATCAAGTCCATTTTTTTTTGAATCTCTATACGTGCAATTCCAATTCCTTCGAAACTTGAAGATACTCTTATATTTTTTTGTACATATATCTTGATACAATCCCGTATTTTTTCATCTTCCTGGAGACCTATGTAATAACTTTTTGGTTGTGCGAACCAAAGGGAACGATGACTTTGGTTTTCGCCAAGGCGGAAACCGAGTGGATTTATTTTTTGACCCATCTTTTTTTTTCTCTCTCTCTCTCCTTCTCTATATATCTTTCTATTATAGGATCTCTCCATACATTTTTTGTTTCTAAAAATATATCCTGATCTGTTTTCTTTTTAGAGCTATCCTTCAATACAATAATTATATGACAGGCGGGTCTTTCTATCGGATAACTACGTCCTCTAGCCCTGGGTTTTAACTTTTTCACGATAGTACCCCCATTGACTTCGGCTTTACTAATGACTGAATCAGCTTCGTTGAAACTTTTATTGTGACTAGCATTTGCTGCTGCAGAATAAACCAGTTTAAAAATGGGATAAAATGCTCGATAAGGCATAAGTTCCAGTAACATAAGTGTTTTCTCATAGGAATGCCCACGAATCTGATCAATGACTCTTCGTGCTTTGTGAGCAGACATACATATACGTTGAGCTAAAGCTTGTACTTGTGTACTCGAGCTCCTCTTCATCTTCTGCTTTTTCAAGGTCTTCTTCCACTTTCTCCACTTTGACATAAGATAAGGTTCGCCTCCCGCCAATGAACGATGAGCACCTATTTCACTTTATTTTATTAACGGAGAGATCTAGTATCGTTTCTCGCGTGTCCCTGGAAAGTAAGAGTAGGTGCAAATTCTCCTAATTTTTGACCCACCATACGATCCGTTATATAAATAGGTAAATGCGCCTTTCCATTATGAATGGCAATTGTATTGCCGATCATTGTGGGTATAATGGTAGATGCCCGGGACCAAGTTACTATTATCTCTTTTTCCTCTCTCATGTTAAGCTTCCTTATTTTTTCCAATAAATGATTAGCTACAAAAGGATTTTTTTTTAGTGAACGTGTCACGGCCTATTATTCCCCCCCCTTTTTTTTTTGAAAAGACGAGTAAAAAACAATATTTATTTGATTTTGAATATTCCTATTTACGGCGACGAATAATAAAACTATTACTATATTTATTCCTTTTCCTACTTCTTCTTCCAAGCGCAGGATAACCCCAAGGGGTTGTGGGTTTTTTTCTACCAATCGGGGCCCTCCCTTCACCACCCCCGTGGGGATGGTCTACAGGGTTCATAACTACCCCTCTTACTACAGGACGCCTACCTAGCCAACACTTAGATCCGGCTCTACCCAAACTTTTCTGGTTCGCCCCAACATTACCCACTTGTCCGACTGTTGCCGAGCAGTTTTTGGATATCAAACGGACCTCCCCAGATGGAAATCTTAATGTGACCGATTTACCCTCTTTTGCAATCAGTTTCGCTACAGCACCTGCTGCTCTAGTTAATTGTCCACCCTTTCCAAGTGTGATTTCTATGTTATGTACGGCCGTGCCTAAGGGCATATAGGTTGAAGTAGATTTTTCTTTTTGATCAATAAAAACCCCTTCCCAAACCGTACAAGCTTCTTCCAAAGCATACGGCTTTCCGGATGTATATATATATATTATATGATGATATCTAGACAGATGGATTTTATATGAATCGTGTGATGAAGTACCACATGAGTGGATATATAGGAATACAAATCTGCCAAATCACTCATGTTATGATCTTATACATCCTAGGTCTCTCCGTTTCGTCATCTGGCTTATGTTCTTCATGTAGCATTCAGACCGAATGACTCTATGAAATTACGTCGCTACTTCCACATATTACGGGTAACGTAGGAGACATCTCTATTTTTCCCTGGGGGAATTTTTAGAATTACCACCACTTAGCTTTCAATTCACCTCTGACCATCAAATGAAATGTGAATAACCCATCCTCTTCTCTTTGAAACAAGGGTCGCTTCCGCTTCTGTCCGTGCTTCAAACAATTTTGTCTTCTCCATATTACCATACCTGGAGTGTCAATAATTTTATATGAGGAACTACTGAACTCAATCACTTGCTGCCGTTACTCTTCAGTTTTCTGTTGAGGTCTATCCCGTAGAGGTACTCAAATTGGATCAGTGATCAATTTCTAGGTTTCGTCGTAAACCTAATTGGTTACTTCCAATTACGTAAATCCATAGTTCAAACCGCACTCAAAGGTAGGGCATTTCCCATTGATATAGGAACTTCTGTACCGGAAACAATGGTATCTCCAATTATAGCCCCTCTGGGATGTAAAATATATCCTTTCTCACCATCTCCATAGTGTATGAGACAAATGTATGCATTTCGGTTAGGGTCATATTCTATGGTTACGATCCTAGCAGATATGTCTTTTTCATTCCGTCGAAAATCGATTTTACGGTATAGACGCTTATGGCCTCCTCCTCTATGCCCTGCGGTAATGATTCCCCTGGAATTACGACCTTTACCACAGCGATGCTGTCCATAGATCAAACTATTTCGCGGATTGGATTTCACTTGACTGTCTACGGATCCTTTGCGTATGCTCGGGGTAGAAGTTTTGTATAAATGTATCGCCGTGTTATTTAGTATTTTTTTTCTTTTTTTTTTACTTAAATTCTTTTCTCTTCTCTATAAGAGGTAAAATAGAATAACCCGGTTGAAGCGTAATGATCATACGTCTGTAATGCATTGTATGCCCCATAATGGGTCCCATTCTTCTACCCTTTCCCGGGTAGTTGATGACTATTTATAGCTATTACTTTGACGCCAAAGTAGAGTTCGACCCAATGCTTTATTTCTGTCCTAGTTGATCCTGATTCGACATTAGAAGTATATTGATTGTTCCCCAATAACCGAATACTTTTTTCTGTAAAGACTACATATTTGATTCCATCCATAAATCTACTTTCTTCCCCACGAGTTCCAGTATCGATAAGAATTCTAGTTCTTACTCTTCATATGTTATGGTTGGTATGAATATACCATACCAATTCGTTATGTATGGATGATGAGATTCCATTGATACGGAGCCAGTGGAACTAGCCTTATTGAATGTCCCCGTTGGCCTGCATCCAGCAGGAATTGAACCTACGAATTCGCCAATTATGAGTTGGGCGCTTTAACCATTCAGCCATGGATGCTTCACTGGGGTCATTGTACATCGCAAGTGACCCAAATTCAATTCACTTAGATTCTTTTGGATTCTTTAGGAGGAATCAATGAAATGAGAGGACATCAATTCAAATCCTGGATCTTCGAATTGAGAGAAATCAAGAATTCTCACGATTTCTTGGATTCATGGATCCAACCCGATTCGGTGAAATCTTTCACTTCCTTTTTTTTCCACCAAGAGCGCTTTATGAAACTTTTTGATTCCCGAACTTTGAGTGTCCTAATTTCACGTGATTCACAGGGTTCAATTCGTCGACATTGCACGATCAAAGGTGTAGTACTGCTTGTACTTGTAGTAGCGGTCCTTATATACAATCGAAATAGGGTCGAAAGAAAAAATATCTATTTGATGGGGCTTCTTCCTAAACCTCTGCGTTCCATCGGACCCCCCAATTATACATCGAAAGAATCCTTTTGGTCTTCCAATCTCAATAGGTTGATTGTTTCGCTCCTGTATCTTCCAAAAGGGAAAAAGATCTATGAGAGTTGTTTCATGGATCCGAAAGAAAGTACTTGGGTTCTTCCAATAACTAAAAAGTGTCTCATGTCTGAATCTAACTGGGGTTCGCGGCGATGGAGGAATGCGATCGTAAAAAAGAGGAATTCCCGCTGTAAGATATCAAATGAAATTGCAGCTGGAATTGAGATCTCATTCAAAGAGAAAGATATAAAATATCTGGAGTTTTTTTTTGTATCCTATACGAATGATCCGATCCGCAAGGACCATGATTGGAAATTCTTTGACCGCCTTTCTCCGAGTAAGAAGCGAAACATAATCAACTTGAATTCGGGACAACTATTCGAAATTTTAGTGAAACATTTTATTTGTTATCTCATGTCTGCTTTTCGTGAAAAAAGACCAATTGATGAGGGGGGGTTCTTCAAACAACAAGGAGCTGAGGCGACTATTCAATCAAACGAGATTGAACATGTTTCCCATCTCCTCTCGAGAAACAAGGGGGGTATTTTTTTGCAAAATTGCGCTCAATTTCATATGTGGCAATTCCGCCAAGATCTCTTCGTTATTGGGGGGAAGAATCGGCACAAATCGGATTTTTTGAGGAACGTCTCGAGAGAGAATTTGATTTGGTTAGACAATGCGTGGTTGGTAAACAGGAATCGGGTTTTTAGCAAGGTACGGAATGTATCGTCAAATATTCAATATGATTCCATAAGATCCATTTTCTTTCAAGTAACGGATTCTAGCCGATCGAAAGGATTTTCTGATCAATCCATAGATCCTTTCAATTCCATTAGTAATGAGGGTTCGGAATATCACACATTGATCAATCAAACGGAGATTCAGCAACTAAAAGAAAGATCAATTCTTTTAGATACTTCCTTTCTTCAAACGGAACGAACAGAGATAAAATCAGATCGATTCTCAAAATACCTTTCCGAATATTCCTCAATGGCTCGGCTATTCCCGGAACGTGAGAAGCAGATGAATAATCATCTGCTTCCAGAAGAAATAGAAGAATTTCTTGGGAATCCTACAAGATCAATTCGTTCTTTTTTCTCTGATAGATGGTCAGAACTTCATCTGGGTTTGAATCCTACCGAGAGGTCGACTATAGATCAGAAATTGTTGAAGAAACAACAAGGTGTTTCTTTTGTCCCTTCGAGGCGATCGGAAAATAAAGAAATAGTTGATATATTCAAGATAATTACGTATTTACAAAATACCTCCTCAGTTCATTCGATTGCAGCAGATCCGGGATGGGATATGGTTCCGAAGGATGAACCGGATATGGACAGTTCCAATAAGATTTCATTCTTGAACGAAAATACATTTTTTGATTTATTTCATCTATTCCATGATCGGAACAAAAGGAGATACAGGTTGCACCACGAGTTTGAATTAGAAGATACATTTCAAGAAATGGCAGATCTATTCACTCTATCAATAACCGAGCCGGGTTTAGCCTATCATAATAAGGAATTTGGCTTGTCTATTGATTCCTACGGAAAATTATTGAATGAGGTATTCAACTCCGGGGATGAATTGAAAAAGAAATCTTTATTGGTTCTACCTTCTATTTTTTATGAAGAGAATGAATCTTTTTATCGAAAGATAAAAAAAAAATCGGTCCGGATCTCCTGCGGGAATGATTTGGAAGATCCAAAACCAAAAATAGCGGTATTTGCTCACAACAACATAATGGAGGCGGTCCATCAATATAGATTGATCCGAAATCAGATTCAAATCCAATATAGTACCTATGGGTACATAAGAAATGTATTGAATCGATTCTTTTTAATGAATCGACCCGATTGCAACTTCGCATATGGGATTCAAAAGCACCCAATAGGAAATGATATTCTGAATCATCTAACTATAATAATAGATAAGATCAACCAACATTTATCCAATTTGAAAAAGATTAAGAAGAAGTGGTTCGGTCCTCTTATTTCTCGAACCGAGAGATCCACGAATCTGGATCCTAATGTATATAGATACAAATGCTCCAATGGAAGCAAGAATTTCCAGGAACATTTGGAGCATTTCGTTTCTGAGCAGAAACACCGTTTTCAAGTAATGTTCGATCGATTACGTATTAATCAATATTCGATTGATTGGTCCGAGGTTATCGACAAACAAGATTTGTTCAAGTCACTTCGTTTCTTTTTGTCCAAGTCACTTCTCCTTTTGTCCAAGTCGTTTCTCTTTTTATCTAAGTCACTTCCTTTTTTCGTTGTGAGTCTCGGGAATATCTCCATTCATAGGGCCGAAATCCGCATCTATGAATTGAAAGGTCTGAATGATCAACCCGGCAATCAGTTGTTAGAATCAATAGGTGTTCAAATCGTTTATTTGAATAAATTGAAACCCTTCTTATTGTATGATCATGATACTTACCAAAGATCGAAATTTTTAATCAATACAGGAACAATATTACCTTTTTTGTTCCACAAGATACAAAAGTGCATGATTGACTCATTCCGTACTAGAAAAAATTGCAGGAAATCCTTTGAGAACACGGATTCCTATTTATCAATGATATCCCACGATCGAAACAATTGGTTGAATCCTCAGAAAAGTTCATTGATATCTTCTTTTTATAGAGCAAATAGACTTCAATTCTTGAATCATCCCCACCGCTTCTGGTTCTATTGTAACAAAGGATTCCATTTTTATGGGGAAAAGACCCGTATCCATAATTATGATTTTACATATGCACAATTCCCCAATATCTTGTGCATTCGCAACAAAATATTTTCTTTGTGTTTCGGCAAAAAAAAACATGTTTTGGGAGAGAGAGAGACTATTTCACCAATTGAATCACAGGTATCTGGCATATTCATACCTAACAATGTTCCACAAAGTGGTAACGAAACGTATAACTTGTACAAATCTTTCCATTTTTCAATTCGATCCGATCCATCCGTTCCTGTTTACTCGATTGCAGACATTTCTGGAACACCTGTAATAGAGGAACAAGTAGTCAATTTTGAAAGAACTTATTGTCAGCTTCTTTCAGATATGAATCTATCTGATTCAGAAGGGAAAAACTTGCATCACTATCTCCGTTTCAATTCAAACATGGGTTTGATTCACACTCCACGTTTTGAGAAATATGTGCCGTCCGGAAAGAGGAAAGAACTGAGTCTTTGTCTAAAGAAAAACGTTGAGAAGGGGGAAGTAGGTAGAACCCTTCAACGAGATAGTGCTTTTTCAAATCTCTCAAAATGGAATTTGTTCCAAACCTATATGCCATGGTTCCTTACTTGGACGGGGTGTAAATATCTTTATTTCACCTTAAAAAACAATATTTATTTGATATTGAATATTCCCTTTCAATATTCCCTAAGTGGCAGTCAAAATTTTGTGTCCGTTTTTCATGATATTATGCATGGATCAGATATATCATGGCCAATTCCTCAGAAAAAGTGGTGGTCGATTCTTCCACAACGGAATCTGATAAGTGAGAGTTCGAGTAAGTGTTTACAGAATCTTCTTCTGTCCGAAGAAATGATTCATCGAAATAATGAGTCACCCATTCCATTGATATGGACACATCTGAGATCACCAAATGCTTGGGAGTTCCTCTATTCAATTCTTTTCCTTCTTCTTGTTGCTGGATATCTCGTTCGTACACATCTTCTCTTTGTTTTCCGAGCCTCTAGTGAGTTACAGACAGAGTTAGAAAAGATCAAATCTTTGATGATTCCATCATACATGATTGAGTTGCGAAAACTTCTGGATAGGTATCCTACATCTGAACTGAATTCTTTCTGGTTAAAGAATCTCTTTCTAGTTGCTCTGGAACAATTAGGAGATTCTCTGGAAGAAATACGGGATTCTGCTTCTGGCGGCAACATGCTATTGGGTGGTGGTCCCGCTTATGGGGTCAAATCAATACGTTCTAAGAAGAAATATTTGAATATCAATCTCATCGATCTCATCAGTATCATACCAAATCCCATCAATCGAATCACTTTTTCGAGAAATACGAGACATCTAAGTCGTACAAGTAAAGAGATCTATTCATTGATAAGAAAAAGAAAAAACGTGAACGGTGATTGGATTGATGATAAAATAGAATCCTGGGTCGCGAACAGTGATTCGATTGATGATGAAGAAAGAGAATTCTTGGTTCAGTTCTCCACCTTAACGACGGAAAAAAGGATTGATCAAATTCTATTGAGTCTGACTCATAGTGATCGTTTATCAAAGAATGACTCTGGTTATCAAATGATTGAACAACCGGGATCCATTTACTTACGATACTTAGTTGACATTCATAAAAAGTATCTAATGAATTATGAGTTCAATAGATCCTGTTTAGCAGAAAGACGGATATTCCTTGCTCATTATCAGACAATCACTTATTCACAAACCTCGTGTGGGGCTAATAGTTCTCATTTCCCATCTCATGGAAAACCCTTTTCGCTCCGCTTAGCCCTATCCCCTTCTAGGGGTATTTTAGTGATAGGTTCTATAGGAACTGGACGATCCTATTTGGTCAAATACCTAGCGACAAACTCCTATGTTCCTTTCATTACGGTATTTCCGAACAAGTTCCTGGATGACAAGCCTAAAGGT